CTAGAGCTAACATCATATAACCCAATTGAGACATTGTGGAATAGGCTAAACCCTTCTTAATGTCTTTTTGAGCAAGAGCTAAAGTAGCTCCCAAAAATACTGTTATTATCCCTATCAAAGAGATTAAATTCATTATGTGAGGTATGACTATGAAAAGAGGTAGAAGTCGAGCTACAAGGAAAATTCCCGCTGCTACCATAGTAGCGGCATGTATAAGAGCCGAAATAGGAGTTGGCCCTTCCATGGCATCCGGTAACCAGACATGAAGGGGGAATTGTGCGGATTTAGCAACTGCACCGGAAAATAATAAAACAGTGCATAAAGTAACAAATAAAAAATTTACCTCATTATTATAAATCAAGTTATTGAATATTTGGAATAAATTCCGAAATTCAAAACTACCCGTTATCCAAAAAAAACCCAAAATTCCCAATAATAAACCAAAATCCCCAACACGATTAGTTACAAACGCTTTTTGACAAGCATTTGCTGCAACAGGGCGTGTGAACCAAAATCCTATTAATAGATACGAACACATTCCAATTAATTCCCAAAAAATATAAATTTGTATCAAATTTGAACTAGTAACTAATCCCAACATGGAAGTACTGAAAAAACTCATATAAGCAAAAAATCTCAAATATCCGCGATCATGAAACATATAATTATCACTATAAATAAGAACCATAATTCCAACAGTAGTGATTAATATTGACATAATAGAAGTAAGCGGATCGATTAAGTAGCCGAATTCTAAAGAAAAATCATTATGGATAATCCAAGACCAGACAGATTGATAGATAGAACTGCTATTTATTTGCTGAATAGACAGATTGATCGAAAAAATCATGACTATACTTAATAATAAAACGCTCTGAAAAGCCCATATACGACGAAGACTTTTTGTTGCCGCCGGAAAAAGAAGAAGTCCCACCCCGATTAATATAGGAACTGGAAGTGGAAGGAAAGGTATTATCCATGCATATTGATATGTCTGTTCCATAAAAAATAAAAAGTTTTTTATTCTTAATTAAATTAATTGCTTCCGCTTCACCGGATCCTACCCCTTTCGAAAGGGGTCAATAAAAAAACCAAAATATGCACTAACTTAAAGAAAAATTTAGCATTTGATATTCTTACTTATTCTGAGTCTTTTCGAAATAGTTCAAATATTCAAATCAAGAAGTTACGCTTGGGCAAATGATATGACTAAGTTACATAAAAAGCGAATACTTATTTATTAACTAAGTATACCCATATATTTAGGAAGATACCGAAATTTAAAATAGAAATTCTTATAATAATTGTTTTCGTAGAGAAAGCATCAGGAATTACACTAAAAAAGTACTTGATTCTGATATGAATCATGGGATTAACTAATGTCATCGGCTTAATAACTCGTTATTTTCATTTTAGTTAGTTTATTCCAACTTATTAAACTAATTAATTATGAGATTGATTGTTTTCGATTTCAATAAAAAATATTTTATTTATTAGAAAACATTAGAATATGAGAAGGGATAAAAAGATGTATCCTTTAACAGAACAGATTAATTACTAACCTCATTCGAATTTAAAATTTTATTTAGGCGTATTCTTTCCTCAAGTTTGGCTAGTTAATCGAAGAAAGAGTCAAGTTTTTTATTAGGCAAAAGTTGTCTTTTTAAATACTTCGATAGATTTTATTACATATAAATGAAGTGTCGAATGTCGACAAATCGACAGAGAAATAAATAGTAACTAACGATTCGTTTTGAACAAGAAATGTCTTTCACATCCAACTATAACAATGAATAACCTCTTAATTTTTAAATGGCAGTTCCAAAAAAACGCATTTCTATATCAAAAAAGCGTATTCGTAAAAATATTTGGAAAGGGAAGGCATATTGGTCGGCGTTAAAAGCTTTGTCATTAGGGAAATCTCTTTCTACCGGTAGGTCAAAAAGTTTTTTTGCGCGACAAATAAATAAGTCATAAAACGTTGTAATAATCTGAATCGATTTGACTCGAAAATTGGCTCGGTTTTAATATAAAATTAACAATTATCATTCTTTAGTATTTTGGACTTATCAATATGAAATAGACTCCGTTTTGTGATTATGATGTGTAAAAATGGAAAATTAAGAATTTGTCTTTTTTTTTTAGAATTCTTAGAATTCTAAAAAAAAGACAATACAATAATAAAGAAATAATACAAGGTTTTACCTTTTTTTAGTATATTTTTGCATTTTGTTGGTGGGGAGTCTTATCTTCCCCATCGACCTATTTGTCATAATTAAAATCCAATAATAAAATTTATATATATATATATCTATATATCTATAGAAGGTCAGAGATAATATTTTTAGTTCAAATTAACGATAGAAACTAATTGATTCAATTTTTAAAACTTCTATAACTTTCTGACTTCTTATTTCGCTGAATTACTATCTAGTTCCCATATATCTTTTGTTTTCGTACCAATCAATAAAAGACGTCAGCTGTTGGGATATTATGTACA